GTATTGAAAAAACTCATATAAGCAAAAAATCTCAAGTATCCTTGATCGTGAGCCATATAATTATCACTATAAATAAGAACCATAATTCCAACAGTAGTGATTAACATCAACATAATAGAAGTAAGTGGATCAATCAAGCAGCCAAATTCTAAAGAAAAATCATTATCGAGGGTCCAAGACCATACATATTGATAGATATAACTGCTATTTATTTGTTGAATAGACAGATTAGTTGAAAAAATCATGACTATACTTAACAATAAAATACTTGGAAAAGCCCACATACGATGAAGATTTTTTGTTGCTGTCGGAAAAATAACAAGTCCCACTCCTATTAATATAGGAACTAGAAGTGGAACGAAAGGTAAAATACACGCATATTGATATGTCTGTTCCATAAAAAAAAGGTTTTTAAAATTTTTAATTAATATTAACGGTTTCCAATTCACCCGACCTTACCTCTTTTGAAAGGAGTCAAGAAAAAAATGAAAATATGTACTAACTTAAATAAAATTTTGGAATTTTTATTTCTTCTTACTTATTTGTTCTGAATTTCTGCTAAATACTTCAAATATTCAAATCAAGAAGTTACAATTGGTCAAATCATATGAAAGAAATAGATTAATTACCAATTTCCTTCCAATTTTCAAATTCAAGTCAAATTGGGCATATTTTTCCCGGATTTGATAAGTTATTAAAAATCTGATTTTTTTCTCTTTTTAGAACTATTTTATGCTATTTTGCCATACTGTTCACCCATCTTATCGATTCTTTTCTATTTTTCGAAAAAAGGATTTTCTAGAAAAGAAATACATAGTGAATCAGAAAAGCTCATATTTTTTTGAACAATAGATGTCTTTCACATCCAGCTATACCAATGAGTAATCTCTTAATTTTTATTTAAATGGCAGTTCCAAAAAAACGTACTTCTGCATCAAAAAAGCGTATTCGTAAAAATTTTTGGAAAAGGAAGGGGTATCGGGCAGCGTTAAAAGCATTTTCCTTAGGTAAATCTCTTTCCACCGGGAATTCAAAAAGTTTTTTTGTGCGACAAACAAATAAACTAAGTAATAAAACATAACACGTTGGAATAATCTAAACCGGCCTGACTCAAAAGTGGAGTCATTTCATTTCAAAAATCAAATTCCCGAATTCCATTTCCTTCAACGAGGAATGGAATTCGTTCTGCTCTTATAGCATATGGCGAATAAGAATTTTTCTGTTTACCTTACCCAATCCAAATTGGATAAATATGTGTAAATTTTGAATGATGTAAAATAGGTTCTTTTTTTTTTGTTCATCGATAAAACGGCTTTTTGGTTTCACTTTTTGAAATCAAATAAATCAAAAACAGTTAATTAAAAAAAATGTTTTTGAGGGAGGGAGGGTTCTATTCCTTAATTCATAGTAGGATTTACAAGAGTTGAGTCGAGAAGAGTCTAAAATACAAAATAAAACAAAAATCCTAAACGAAACTAATGAACCTTCAAATACCTATTTGACCAAATTTTTATTCATCAATTTGAATCTTTCCTAAAAAATATTGCACTCAATTAAATTCGTAAATCTAGACGATTATTTATTCATAGGTTATTATGAGGTCAAGACAGGCCGCTATGGTGAAATCGGTAGACACGCTGCTCTTAGGAAGCAGTGCTAGAGCATCTCGGTTCGAGTCCGAGTGGCGGCATATCATCTCTTAAAAAAATAAAATAGATCCTATAATAAATTCAATTGCTAATTTCGATTTTATAATTAAGGAACTCTTTATTTTATGATATTTTCAACCTTAGAGCATATATTAACTCATATTTCTTTTTCGATCGTTTCAATTATAATTACAATTCATTTGATAACCTTTTTAGTCGATGAAATCGTAAAACTAGATGATTCATCCAAAACGGGCATGATAATGACTTTTTTCTGTATAACAGGATTATTAATTTCTCGTTGGATTTATTCGGGACATTTTCCACTAAGTGATTTATACGAATCGTTAATTTTTCTTTCATGGAGTTTTTCCTTTATTTATATAGTTTCATATTTCAAAAAAAACCAAAATATTCTAAGCACAATAATTGGCCCAAGTGCTATTTTTTCCCAGGGCTTTGCTACTTCAGGTCTTTTAACTGAAATACACGAATCGACAATCTTAGTACCCGCTCTTCAATCCGAGTGGCTAATAATGCACGTAAGTATGATGATATTAGGCTATGCGGCCCTTTTATGTGGATCATTATTATCAGTATCACTTCTAGTCATTACAGTTAGAAAAAAGCTTTCTCTTTTTTCTACGAGTAATCATTTATTGAATTTAAATGAGTCATTTTTCCTTGGTGAAATCGAATACATGAATGAACAAAGGGATTTTTTCCAAAAAACTTCTTTTTTTTTCGCAAGGAATTATTATAGATCACAGTTGATTCAAAAATTGGATTATTGGAGTTATCGAGTTATTAGTCTAGGATTTATCTTTTTAACCATAGGAATTCTTTCGGGAGCAGTATGGGCTAACGAAGCATGGGGATCCTATTGGAGTTGGGACCCAAAGGAAACTTGGGCTTTTATTACTTGGATCATATTTTCAATTTATTTACATACTCGAACAAATATAAAACTGAAGGGTACAAATTCAGCAATTGTGGCGTCTATTGGATTTCTTATAATTTGGATATGCTATTTTGGAGTCAATCTATTAGGAATAGGACTACATAGTTATGGTTCATTTACATTAACATCTAATTGAATTCAAAAAAAGAAAAAGGGGGGTTATTACAAATAGCAATAAAAGGGTGTACAACGCAGATCAGATAAAAAAACTTTGTGTTAATTGGCGAGAGCCTGTCGAATCATATATGATTCGACAGGCTCTTTGTCATTGTACCATTTTACAACGAACGCTTTTGTAAATGATAAGATTTATCAATTATCTAAAAAAAGAATTAGATAGAATAACTTCAACCTTTTCAACTGATAGTGAAAGAACGAAATCGGGGTACATACCAATACCGAGTACGGGTAAAAAAATAGAAACCGAAAGAAATAACTCTCGCGGCCCGGAATCAAAAAAATAAGAGTCTGGGCCATTAAATATCTTGTATCCATAAAACATCTGTCGTAACATAGATAATAAATAAATAGGAGTTAATATCATTCCAATTGCCATTACAAAAGTAATTGGGAGTTTTGTCATTAAAAGATATTTTGGACTAGTAATTAGTCCAAAAAAAACTATTAATTCAGCAACAAAACCACTCATGCCAGGTAATGCAAGGGAGGCCATCGAAAAGCTACTGAACATCGTGAATATTTTTGGCATTGGAATACCTATTCCGCCCATTTCGTCAAGATAAACAAGACGTATTCTATCATAAGTTGTTCCGGCCAAGAAAAAAAGCGCCGCGCCAATAAATCCATGAGAGATTATTTGTAAAAGGGCTCCGTTGAGTCCCATATCTGTGATAGAACCAATTCCTATAATTATGAAACCCATATGAGATACAGAGGAATAGGCTATTCTTTTTTTTAAATTCCGTTGGCCGAGAGATGTTGAAGCCGCATAGATTATTTGCATTGCGCCTACTACCATTAACCAAGGGGAAAATATAGAATGAGCATGAGGAAATAATTCCATATTGATCCGAACTAATCCATACGCTCCCATTTTTAATAAGATTCCGGCTAGAAGCATACAAGTACTATAATGTGCTTCTCCATGGGTATCGGGTAACCATATATGTAGGGGTATGATTGGCAATTTGACAGCAAAAGCAAGAAAAAATCCAATATAAAATAGTATTTCCAAGTTCACAGGATAGGACCGGTTGGCTAATATTTCAAAATTTAATGTTGGTTCAGTAGAACCATATAAACCGATACCCAGAACTCCCATTAAAAGAAAAACAGAACCCCCCGCCGTGTACAAAATAAATTTTGTAGCTGAGTACAGACGTTTTTTTCCTCCCCACATCGATACAAGTAGATAAACGGGAATTAATTCTAACTCCCACATGAGGAAAAAAAGTAAAAGATCTCTAGAAGAAAATAATCCTATTTGCCCACTGTACATTGCTAACATCAGGAAATGAAATAATCGAGAATCTCGAGTAACCGGCCAAGCCGCTAAAGTAGCTAAAGTGGTGATGAATCCCGTCAGTAAAATGGGTCCTATAGAGAGTCCGTCTATTCCTAATCTCCAATGGAAATCCAAAAAATGGATCCATTTATAATCCTCCATTAGTTGAATTAGTGGATCATCCGATTGAAAATGATAGCAGAATGCATAAGTCGTTAGAAGAAGTTCTAATATACACATACATATAGTATACCAGCGTATTACTCTATTTCCCCTGTGTGGAAGAAAAAAAATGAAGCAACCCGCAAATATTGGTAAAACTACAATTATTGTTAAGCAAGGAAAATGGTTCGTGGTAAAGACAAGATACACTTGGGCCAGAAAAATCCGTGCTCAAAATCAAATTGAATTGAGCACGGATTTTTTCGATAAAAAAAAAATGGATTCAAGTAGATTTTTATGGAATGTATCAATAAGCTAGACCCATACTGCGAGTTGTTTCATGCCATAAATAAACCCGAACGCTCAAAAAATCCGTTGGACAGGCGGATTCACATCTCTTACAACCAACACAGTCCTCGGTCCTTGGAGCAGAGGCGATTTGTTTAGCTTTACATCCGTCCCAGGGTATCATTTCTAATACATCCGTGGGGCACGCCCGGACACATTGAGTACATCCTATACATGTATCATAAATCTTTACTGAATGTGACATTGGATCTATACGTTTTTGAACGCCATCAATTTTCGGTTTAGTAAACTAACTTATAAATGAATCCTATAGTTAGATACCAGACGAATCAATGAGTGATAAGAATCAATTTACTTCCGAATTGATTTATGAGGGAGGGCCAAAATACTTTGATTTCTTATGTTTTTGCAACTACGATTATACCCTACTATAGACATATCAAACCCGCTAATG